GCTAGCGTAGCTTAATGCAAAGCATAACACTGAAGATGTTAAGATGGGCCCTGGGAAGCTCCGCATGCACAAAGGCATGGTCCCGACCTTATTATCAGCTCTAGCCCAACTTACACATGCAAGTCTCCGCAACCCCGTGAGTACGCCCTCAATCCCCTGCCCGGGGACGAGGAGCGGGCATCAGGCACAAACTATTAGCCCAAGACGCCTAGCCAGGCCACACCCCCAAGGGAATTCAGCAGTGATAAATATTAAGCCATAAGTGAAAACTTGACTTAGTCAGGGTTAAGAGGGCCGGTAAAACTCGTGCCAGCCACCGCGGTTAAACGAGAGGCCCTAGTTGATAATGTAACGGCGTAAAGGGTGGTTAGGGAGAGCAGTATAATAAAGCCAAATGGCCCCTTGGCTGTCATACGCTTCTAGGTGTCCGAAGCCCAATATACGAAAGTAGCTTTAAGAAAGCCCACCTGACGCCACGAAAGCTGAGAAACAAACTGGGATTAGATACCCCACTATGCTCAGCTATAAACCTAGACATCCAGCTACAATTAGATGTCCGCCCGGGTACTACGAGCATTAGCTTGAAACCCAAAGGACCTGACGGTGCCTTAGACCCCCCTAGAGGAGCCTGTTCTAGAACCGATAACCCCCGTTAAACCTCACCACTCCTAGTCACCCCAGCCTATATACCGCCGTCGTCAGCTTACCCTGTGAAGGCAACAAAAGTAAGCAAAATGGGCACAACCCAGAACGTCAGGTCGAGGTGTAGCGTACGAAGTGGGAAGAAATGGGCTACATTTTCTATTATAGAACACTACGAATTTGCAACATGAAATAGTGCTTGAAGGAGGATTTAGTAGTAAAAAGGAAGCAGCGCGTCCTTTTGAACCCGGCTCTGAGGCGCGTACACACCGCCCGTCACTCTCCCCTGTCAAATGCAATAAAGATAAATAACACCAAAGCGCTGACAAGGGGAGGCAAGTCGTAACATGGTAAGTGTACCGGAAGGTGCACTTGGATTAAATTCAGGGCGTGGCTGAGTTAGTCAAGCATCTCACTTACACCGAGAAGACATCCATGCAAGTTGGATCACCCTGAGCCAACCAGCTAGCTTAATTACTAATATAATTTAACAACATTTATAACAAAACATGGCCAAATATCACAAATTAAACCATTTTTTTACCTTAGTACGGGAGACAGAAAAGGTTCAGCCCTAAAGCAATAGAAAAAGTACCGCAAGGGAACGCTGAAAGAGAAATGAAACAACCCATATAAGCACTGAAAAACAAAGCCTAAACCTTGTACCTTTTGCATCATGATTTAGCCAGTACCCCCAAGCAAAGAGACCTTTAGTTTGATACCCCGAAACCAGGTGAGCTACCCCGAGACAGCCTATGTTAATTTAGGGCTAACCCGTCTCTGTGGCAAAAGAGTGGGAAGAGCTCCGGGTAGAAGTGAAAGACCTACCGAACCTGGTGATAGCTGGTTGACTGAGAAATGGATAGAAGTTCAGCCTCGCGCACCCCAAACCAAGAAATATTATTATTAAGATATTTAGGGATACGTACGAGAGTTAGTTAAAAGGGGTACAGCCCTTTTAACAAAGGATACAACCTTTACAGGAGGATAAAGATCATAATGTATAAGATATACTGTTCTAGTGGGCCTGAAAGCAGCCACCTATACAGAAAGCGTTAAAGCTCGGACAGAAAGAAATTTATTATTTAGATAAAAAATCTTATTCCCCTAACTATATCAGACCAACCCATGCCCACATGGAAGAGATTATGCTAAAATGAGTAATAAGAAGACCCGCTCTTCTCCCAGCACAAGTGTAAGCCAGATCGGACTAACCACTGGAATTTAACGAACCCAACCCAAGAGGGTAATGTGATCAACAAAAAACCCAAGAAGACCTCACATTAAACAATCGTTAACCCCACACTGGAGTGCTATTTTAAGGGAAAGACTAAAAGGGGAGGAAGGAACTCGGCAAACACAAGCCTCGCCTGTTTACCAAAAACATCGCCTCCTGCAACTAAACTGAGTATAGGAGGTCCAGCCTGCCCAGTGACTACGGGTTCAACGGCCGCGGTATCTTGACCGTGCAAAGGTAGCGCAATCACTTGTCTCTTAAATAGAGACCTGTATGAATGGCTAGACGAGGGCTTAACTGTCTCCCCCCTCCAGTCAGTGAAATTGATCTATCCGTGCAGAAGCGGGTATAAATATACAAGACGAGAAGACCCTTTGGAGCTTAAGGTACAAATTCAACCACGTTAAACAACTCTATAAGAAGCAAGAACTTAGTGATACTGAAATTTTACCTTCGGTTGGGGCGACCGCGGAGGAAAAACAAGCCTCCGAGTGGACTAGGCCAAACCCCTAAAGCCAATAGAAACATCTATAAGACGCAGAATATCTGACCAAAAATGATCCGGCTAAAAAGCCGATCAACGAACCAAGTTACCCAAGGGATAACAGCGCAATCCCCTCCCAGAGCCCATATCTACGAGGGGGTTTACGACCTCGATGTTGGATCAGGACATCCTAATGGTGCAGCCGCTATTAAGGGTTCGTTTGTTCAACGATTAAAGTCCTACGTGATCTGAGTTCAGACCGGAGCAATCCAGGTCAGTTTCTATCTGTAACGCTACTTTTCCTAGTACGAAAGGATCGGAAATGAGGGGCCCATACTTAAAGCACGCCCCGCCCCTAATTGATGAAAACAAATAAATTAAGTAAAGGGAGGGCAAAAGCCCCACCGTTCAAAATAAGAACACTACTGGGGTGGCAGAGCATGGTTAATTGCGTAAGGCCTAAGCCCTTAAAACCAGAGGTTCAAATCCTCTTCCCAGTTTATGTTAAACGCTCTAATAACTCACCTAATTAACCCCCTTGCCTACATTGTCCCAGTCCTATTAGCAGTGGCCTTCCTAACTTTGCTTGAACGAAAAGTACTAGGATATATACAACTACGAAAAGGCCCAAATGTAGTAGGACCCTACGGATTACTACAACCTATTGCTGACGGTGTAAAATTATTTATTAAAGAGCCTATTCGCCCCTCTACCTCATCCCCCTTTTTATTTCTAGCCACCCCTATCCTTGCATTAACTCTTGCCATAACCCTATGAGCCCCTATACCTATACCCCACCCAGTTATTGATCTTAATCTAGGGATTTTATTTATTCTAGCCCTATCAAGCCTTGCAGTTTATTCTATCCTTGGGTCAGGCTGAGCATCAAATTCAAAATATGCACTAATTGGGGCCCTACGAGCAGTAGCTCAAACCATTTCATATGAAGTAAGTCTTGGACTTATTCTCCTTTCAGTAATTATTCTTTCTGGCGGATATACCCTTCAGACATTCAACACAACTCAAGAAAGTATCTGACTACTAATCCCTGCATGACCATTAGCTGCCATATGATATATTTCAACCCTAGCAGAAACCAATCGCGCACCATTCGATTTAACAGAAGGTGAATCAGAACTCGTATCAGGTTTTAATGTTGAATATGCAGGAGGGCCCTTTGCCTTGTTCTTCTTGGCCGAGTACGCAAACATTTTATTAATAAATACACTATCAGTTGTGCTATTTTTAGGCACACCAACTCTTCCAGGCTTACCTGAGCTAACAACAGTTAGTCTCATAATTAAGGCTGCCTTCTTATCGATTATATTTTTATGAGTCCGCGCCTCCTACCCCCGATTCCGATATGATCAACTCATACACCTCGTTTGAAAAAACTTCCTTCCACTAACTCTAGCTTTAGTTTTATGACATATTTCTCTACCAATTGCACTAGCAGGCCTCCCCCCACAACTGTAAACCAGGAACTGTGCCCGAATGCCCAAGGACCACTTTGATAGAGTGGCTAATAGGGGTTAAAGTCCCCTCAGTTCTTAGAAAGAAGGGGGTCGAACCCATGCCCAAGAGATCAAAACTCTTAGTGCTTCCTCTACACCACTTTCTAAGATGGGGTCAGCTAAATAAGCTTTCGGGCCCATACCCCGGACATGACGGTTAAACTCCCTCCTCCATCAATGAACCCTTATGTACTTATGACCCTCTTATCTAGCCTAGGACTGGGAACCACCCTCACCTTTGCAAGCTCGCACTGATTATTAGCCTGAATAGGATTAGAAATCAATACCCTCGCAATTGTTCCACTAATAGCAAAACACCATCACCCCCGTGCAGTAGAAGCAACCACAAAATACTTTTTAATTCAAGCTACCGCAGCCGCCATGATTTTATTTGCAAGCACAACAAACGCCTGAATTACAGGCCAGTGAGATATTAGTGGTATAGAAAGTCCAATCGCCACCACAATGATCATTACTGCCCTAGCACTTAAAATTGGACTTGCCCCTATACACCTATGGATACCTGAAGTGTTACAAGGCCTGGATCTTTTAACAGGCCTTATTATGTCAACTTGACAAAAACTTGCCCCACTTGCTCTCATTATCCAAACAGCCCAAGCGATTGACCCCTTAGTCTTAACAGCCTTTGGGCTTACATCTACGCTAGTTGGGGGCTGAGGAGGATTAAATCAAACCCAGCTACGTAAAATTCTGGCCTACTCCTCGATTGCACATATAGGCTGAATAATTATTGTTTTACAATATGCCCCCCAACTCACCCTTCTCACCTTAATTATATACATCTTTATAACATCAGCGGCCTTCCTCGCTCTAAAAGCCTTGTCCGCCACAAAAATTAATACACTCGCAGTTATATGATCTAAAAACCCCACCCTGACGATAACCACAGCCCTTGTACTACTATCACTCGGAGGACTTCCCCCACTTACAGGATTTATACCAAAATGATTTATTATACAAGAATTAGCCACACAAAGCCTCCCTCTTATTGCCACAATTATGGCCCTCGCCGCCCTCCTCAGCTTATATTTTTACCTACGCCTTTGTTATGTAATAACACTTACCATTTCCCCTAACACCATCAACTCCACCACCCCCTGACGCATTCAAACAACACAAACCTCCCTACCACTACCCCTCTCAACTATAATAGCCCTGGGCCTGCTGCCCATAACTCCGACTATTATGATACTAATCACCTAGGGGCTTAGGATAGCATTAGACCAAGAGCCTTCAAAGCTCTAAGCAGAAGTGAAAATCTTCTAGCCCCTGATAAGACCTACAAGACTCTATCTTGCATTTTATAATTGCAAATCAAATGTTTTTGTTAAACTAAGGCCTTTCTAGATGGGAAGGCCTCGATCCTACAAACTCTTAGTTAACAGCTAAACGCTCAAGCCAGCGAGCATCCATCTACTTTTCCCGCCGTGGCCGAGTAAGGCGGGAAAAGCCCCGGCAGGGTATTACTCTGCGTCTCTGGATTTGCAATCCAACGTGATTCTTCACTACGGGGCTCTGATAAGGAGAGGACTTAAACCTCTGTCTTCGGGGCTACAACCCACCGCCTAAACGCTCGGCTACCTTACCTGTGGCAATTACACGCTGATTCTTTTCTACAAATCACAAAGACATTGGCACCCTTTATCTTGTATTTGGTGCCTGAGCCGGGATAGTGGGAACCGCTTTAAGCCTTCTCATTCGGGCTGAACTAAGTCAACCTGGATCACTCCTAGGTGATGATCAAATTTATAACGTTATTGTTACTGCCCACGCCTTCGTAATAATTTTCTTTATAGTAATACCAATTCTTATTGGGGGATTTGGGAACTGACTAGTGCCGTTAATGATTGGGGCACCTGACATAGCATTTCCCCGAATAAATAACATAAGCTTCTGATTACTACCCCCATCATTCCTACTTCTACTGGCCTCTTCTGGCGTTGAAGCTGGCGCCGGAACAGGGTGAACAGTATACCCGCCACTTGCAGGCAACCTCGCCCACGCAGGAGCATCCGTAGATCTAACAATTTTCTCACTGCATTTAGCAGGTGTATCATCTATTTTAGGAGCAGTAAACTTTATTACTACAATTATTAATATAAAACCCCCGGCTATCTCCCAATATCAAACACCCTTATTTGTGTGATCCGTACTCGTGACAGCCGTCCTTCTCCTCTTATCACTACCAGTTCTAGCCGCCGGAATTACAATGCTTCTCACGGACCGTAATTTAAATACTACATTCTTTGACCCGGCAGGTGGAGGAGATCCAATCTTATATCAACATCTATTCTGATTCTTTGGTCACCCAGAAGTTTATATTCTTATTTTACCCGGCTTCGGTATTATTTCACATGTTGTAGCCTACTACTCCGGTAAAAAAGAACCATTCGGCTATATAGGAATAGTATGAGCTATAATGGCCATTGGCCTTCTAGGGTTTATTGTTTGAGCCCATCATATGTTCACTGTCGGGATAGACGTAGACACCCGTGCCTACTTCACATCTGCCACAATAATTATTGCCATTCCAACCGGCGTTAAAGTATTTAGCTGACTTGCCACACTTCACGGAGGCTCAATTAAATGAGAAACTCCAATGTTATGAGCCTTAGGCTTTATCTTTCTTTTTACAGTCGGAGGACTAACAGGTATCGTTTTAGCTAATTCATCACTTGACATTGTGCTTCATGATACATATTATGTTGTTGCCCACTTCCACTATGTATTATCAATGGGCGCTGTATTTGCCATTATAGCGGCCTTCGTTCACTGATTCCCATTATTTTCAGGGTACACCTTAAATGATACTTGAACAAAAATTCATTTTGGAGTAATATTTATTGGTGTAAACCTCACATTCTTCCCACAACATTTCCTAGGTCTAGCAGGCATGCCCCGGCGATACTCTGATTACCCCGACGCCTATACCCTATGAAATACAGTATCATCTATTGGATCACTTATTTCATTAGTAGCCGTAATTATATTCTTGTTTATTCTCTGAGAGGCTTTCGCTGCCAAACGAGAAGTATCTTCAGTAGAGTTAACTACAACAAATGTAGAATGACTCCACGGCTGCCCTCCTCCATATCACACATTCGAGGAACCAGCATTCGTCCAAGTTCAATCAAACTAACGAGAAAGGGAGGAATTGAACCCCCATATACTGGTTTCAAGCCAGTCACATAACCACTCTGTCACTTTCTTCTAAAGACATTAGTAAAATATGCAAATTACACCACCTTGTCAAGGTGAAATCACAGGTTAAACCCCTGTATGTCTTAAGCTCAAGGCTTAATGGCACATCCCACACAACTAGGATTCCAAGACGCGGCATCACCCGTTATAGAAGAACTTCTTCACTTTCATGACCACGCCTTAATAATTGTATTTTTAATTAGCACCTTAGTACTCTATATTATTGTTGCGATAGTCTCAACCAAACTCACAAATAAATATATCTTGGATTCTCAAAAGATCGAGATCGTATGAACTGTCCTACCAGCTGTTATTTTAGTTTTAATTGCCCTGCCCTCTCTTCGAATTTTATATCTTATGGATGAGATTAATGACCCCCACTTAACAATTAAAGCTATAGGACACCAATGATATTGAAGCTACGAATACACAGATTATGAAGACCTCGGCTTTGACTCCTATATAATCCCAACTCAAGACCTTACACCAGGCCAATTCCGGCTCTTAGAAACAGATCACCGAATAGTAATTCCAATAGAGTCGCCAATTCGTGTTTTAGTATCCGCCGAAGACGTATTACATTCTTGAGCCGTCCCTTCTTTAGGTGTAAAAATAGACGCAGTACCCGGCCGACTTAATCAAACTGCCTTTATTGCCTCACGACCAGGAGTATTCTATGGACAGTGCTCTGAAATCTGTGGAGCTAACCACAGCTTTATACCTATTGTAGTTGAAGCTGTTCCACTCGAACATTTCGAAAGCTGATCCTCATTAATATTAGAAGACGCCTCACTAGGAAGCTAATTATTGGACAAAGCGTTGGCCTTTTAAGCCAAAGTTTGGTGACTACCGACCACCTCTAGTGAGATGCCCCAACTCAACCCTAACCCTTGATTCGCAATCCTAGTATTTTCATGAGTAATTTTCCTTACTATTATCCCAACCAAAATCTTAAATAACCTAACACCAAATGAACCAGCCCCTATGAGCAAAGAAGAACATAAGACTGGCGCCTGAACTTGACCATGATAGTAAGCTTTTTTGATCAATTTGCAAGCCCTTCCTTCCTAGGAATCCCACTTATCGCCGTTGCAATTGCACTACCATGAGTTTTATTTCCTACCCCATCATCTCGCTGAACAAACAGCCGTCTTATTACAGTTCAAACATGATTAATAAACCGATTTACTAATCAACTAATGATACCTCTAAATGTGGGGGGACATAAATGAGCACTTCTATTAGCCTCTCTAATACTATTTCTAATTACTATTAATATATTAGGCCTTCTCCCATATACCTTCACCCCCACAACACAACTGTCCTTAAATATAGGATTTGCTGTCCCCCTGTGACTTGCAACAGTGATTATTGGTATACGAAATCAACCAACAGTTGCCCTTGGGCATCTTCTACCAGAAGGCACGCCTGTTCCTCTAATCCCAGTGCTAATTATTATTGAAACAATTAGCCTGTTCATTCGGCCATTAGCCCTAGGAGTCCGACTTACCGCCAATTTAACCGCAGGTCACTTATTAATTCAACTTATTGCCACAGCCGTATTTGTATTAATACCTATAATACCAGCTGTAGCGATCCTAACCGCAGCAGTCCTATTTCTTTTAACTCTTCTAGAGGTCGCAGTAGCAATAATCCAAGCCTACGTATTCGTACTACTCCTTAGCCTTTATCTACAGGAAAACATCTAATGGCCCACCAAGCACATGCATATCATATGGTTGATCCAAGCCCATGACCACTAACCGGAGCCGTCGGTGCTCTATTAATAACATCCGGCCTAGCAATCTGGTTCCACTTCCACTCAATAACATTAATAACACTAGGACTAATTCTTCTCCTTCTTACTATGTTCCAGTGGTGACGTGATATTATCCGAGAAGGGACCTTTCAAGGTCATCACACACCGCCTGTACAAAAAGGACTACGCTATGGAATAATCCTATTCATTACCTCTGAAGTATTCTTTTTTCTAGGCTTCTTTTGAGCCTTTTACCACTCGAGCCTGGCACCTACACCCGAACTGGGAGGATGCTGACCTCCCACAGGAGTTATTACACTAGACCCATTTGAAGTACCCCTCCTCAACACAGCCGTATTATTAGCATCTGGAGTAACAGTCACATGAGCCCATCACAGTATTATAGAAGGCGAACGTAAACAAGCTATCCAATCTCTAGCACTTACAATTTTACTAGGACTTTATTTCACCGCCCTCCAAGCTATAGAATATTATGAAGCGCCTTTTACTATTGCTGACGGTATTTACGGCGCCACATTTTTTGTGGCTACAGGATTTCATGGATTACACGTTATTATCGGCTCAACCTTCCTAGCCGTCTGCCTCCTACGCCAAATCCAATACCACTTTACATCCGAACACCACTTTGGCTTTGAAGCCGCTGCCTGATACTGACACTTTGTTGACGTAGTGTGATTATTCCTCTATGTATCTATTTATTGATGAGGCTCATATCTTTCTAGTATTAAATTAGTACAAGTGACTTCCAATCATTTAGTCTTGGTTAAATTCCAGGGAAAGATAATGAACCTAATTGCAACTATCTTTACTATTACAATAGCCCTCTCATCAATCCTAGCAATTGTATCATTTTGATTACCCCAAATAAATCCGGACGCGGAAAAACTCTCCCCCTATGAATGTGGGTTTGATCCACTGGGCTCTGCCCGATTACCATTCTCCCTACGATTTTTCTTAGTAGCTATTCTATTCCTTTTGTTTGATCTAGAAATTGCCCTCCTTCTCCCACTACCCTGAGGAGACCAACTCCACACCCCAACCGGAACATTCTTTTGAGCCGCTGCAGTCCTAATGTTATTAACCCTTGGACTAATTTATGAATGAACCCAAGGAGGACTGGAGTGAGCAGAATAGGGAGTTAATCCAAAAAAAGATCTCTGATTTCGGCTCAGAACATCATGGTTTAAGTCCATGACCCCCTTATGACACCAGTACATTTTAGCTTTAGCTCAGCCTTTATTTTAGGACTTATAGGATTAGCATTTCATCGTACACATCTACTCTCCGCCTTATTGTGCCTAGAAGGAATAATATTATCCCTATTTATTGCACTCGCCCTATGAACACTGCAATTTGAATCAACAAGCTTCTCTACAGCACCCATGCTATTATTAGCATTCTCCGCCTGCGAAGCAAGTACAGGCCTTGCACTCTTAGTAGCTACAACCCGCACCCACGGCACCGACCGCCTGCAAAACCTTAATCTTCTCCAATGTTAAAAGTATTAATCCCCACAATTATATTATTGCCAACAATCTGACTAACTCCCCCTAAATGACTTTGAACAGTAACAACCGCCCATAGTCTTTCAATTGCCCTTGTTAGCCTTACATGACTTAAATGAACATCAGAAGTCGGATGAACCACATCCAACTCATATCTAGCCACAGACCCCTTGTCTACCCCTCTTTTAGTACTAACATGCTGACTTCTCCCCCTAATAATCTTAGCTAGCCAAAACCATATTAATCCTGAACCAATTAGCCGTCAACGCCTCTATATTATACTTCTTACCTCTCTACAAGTCTTCCTAGTTATAGCATTCGGTGCCACCGAAATTATTATATTCTATGTTATATTTGAAGCCACACTCATTCCAACCCTTATTATTATCACCCGATGAGGAAATCAGACTGAACGATTAAACGCGGGCACATACTTCTTATTTTATACTTTAGCCGGATCTCTCCCCCTCCTAGTGGCCCTCCTCCTACTTCAACAATCCACGGGGACACTATCCATACTGATTATTCAATATACCCAACCCCTGTCACTACACACCTGAAGCCATAAAATCTGATGAGCCGGCTGCTTAATCGCTTTTCTAGTAAAAATGCCACTGTACGGAGTACATCTATGACTACCCAAAGCACATGTAGAAGCCCCAGTTGCAGGATCAATGGTACTAGCGGCGGTCTTACTAAAACTAGGCGGCTACGGAATAATACGAATAATAATCATATTAGACCCCCTATCTAAAGAACTAATTTATCCATTTATTATTCTTGCATTATGAGGTATTATCATAACTGGATCTATTTGCCTACGACAAACAGACCTTAAATCATTAATTGCCTACTCTTCCGTAAGTCACATAGGACTGGTAGCAGGAGGTATCCTAGTTCAAACCCCGTGAGGATTTTCAGGAGCAATTATTCTAATAATTGCACATGGCCTAGTATCATCAATACTGTTCTGTCTAGCTAATACAGCCTATGAACGAACTCATAGCCGCACCATAGTTCTTGCACGAGGATTGCAAGTAATTTTTCCCCTAACAGCAGTTTGATGATTCATTGCTAACCTAGCCAACTTAGCACTACCTCCTCTTCCAAATTTAATGGGGGAACTTATAATTATTACAACCTTATTTAACTGATCCCCTTGAACCATTGCACTTACAGGGCTAGGAACCTTAATTACTGCAAGCTATTCCCTTTATATATTCCTTATATCTCAACGTGGTCCCACACCAACCCATATTATAAAACTTCCGCCCTTTCATACCCGGGAACATTTATTAATAACTCTTCACCTTACTCCAGTAATTCTCCTTGTAGCAAAACCAGAACTAATATGAGGCTGATGTTACTAGTAAGTATAGTTTAACCAAAATATTAGATTGTGATTCTAAAGACAGGAGTTAAAGTCTCCTTACTAACCAAGGAAGGACAGAAATCAGTAAGTACTGCTAATACTTATATCCGGGGTTAAAATCCCCGGCTTTCTTACGCTTTTGAAGGATAACAGCTCATCCGTTGGTCTTAGGAACCAAAAACTCTTGGTGCAAATCCAAGCAAAAGCTATGACCTTTGCAACCCTGATCATGTCATCCTCCCTTGTCTTAGTCATTATGACACTTGTATTTCCTCTCTTAACCACTTTAAACCCTACCCCCCAAAAACCAGAATGAGCAGCCACACACGTCAAAACCGCCGTTAGCATCGCATTCTTTATTAGCCTTCTACCCCTCATAATTTTCCTTCAACAAGGCGCAGAAAATATTACTACAAACTGACAATGAATAAATACGCAAGCATTTGACACAAGCATCAGCTTTAAATTTGACCATTACGCCCTTATCTTTATTCCTATCGCCCTCTACGTTACCTGATCAATCTTAGAATTTGCACTCTGATATATACACTCCGACCCCTACATAAACCAATTCTTTAAATATCTACTCCTATTTTTGGTAGCTATAATTTTACTTGTTACAGCAAACAATATATTTCAATTATTTATTGGTTGGGAAGGAGTCGGAATCATATCATTCCTACTTATTGGCTGATGACATGGACGAGCAGACGCCAATACAGCATCTCTTCAAGCTGTAGTTTATAACCGTGTAGGAGACATTGGATTGATCCTTACCATGGCCTGGTTCGCCATTCACCTAAACTCCTGAGATATTCAACAAATTTTCTCTTTATCCAAAAACTTCGACATAACAATCCCTCTAATAGGGCTTATTCTTGCAGCAACGGGAAAATCGGCCCAATTTGGCCTTCACCCCTGGCTGCCATCTGCCATGGAGGGCCCTACACCAGTATCAGCCCTCTTACACTCTAGCACTATAGTTGTTGCCGGAATTTTTCTGTTAGTTCGACTCCATCCTCTTTTAGAAAATAACGACCTTGCACTAACAGCTTGTTTATGTTTAGGCGCACTAACCACCTTATTTACAGCCACTTGTGCCCTAACCCAAAATGACATTAAAAAGATTGTGGCCTTCTCAACATCCAGTCAACTAGGCCTAATAATAGTTGCAATTGGACTAAATCAACCACAACTAGCATTCCTTCACATTTGTACACACGCATTCTTCAAAGCTATGTTATTCCTATGTTCTGGGTCAATCATTCACAACCTTAATGATGAGCAGGATATTCGTAAAATAGGCGGCCTCCATAAACTTATGCCTGTTACCTCAACCTGCCTTACAGTCGGCAGCCTGGCACTGACGGGCACCCCCTTCCTAGCCGGATTTTTCTCAAAAGATGCCATTATTGAAGCCCTAAATACCTCTTACCTTAACGCCTGAGCCTTAACCCTAACACTAATTGCCACCTCATTCACCGCAGTCTATAGCTTCCGACTAATTTATTTTGTAACTATGGGAACCCCCCGATTACTCCCACTATCTCCTATTAACGAAGACAACCCACTGATAATTAACCCTGTTAAACGACTTGCCTGAGGAAGTATTATTGCAGGACTAATTATTACTTATAATTTCCTGCCCCTAAAAACCCCTATCTTGACAATATCAACTACTCTAAAAATATCAGCTCTTATCGTAACTATCATCGGATTACTGGCAGCCATAGAACTTGCTGCCAAAACCAATGGACCTGCCAAAAATTCTCCCTCAAATACAATACACCACTTCTCAAATATATTAGGATATTTCCCCTCACTTATTCACCGATTATCCCCAAAAGCTAATTTAACCCTGGGACAGTCGGCTGCTACTAAATTTGATCAAACGTGACTTCAAATGTCAAGCGCAAAATCACTAACACTAACCCAAATAGCAATGGCAAAAATAATAAATGACATCTGACCAGGAACAATTAAAACCTTCTTAGCCATCTTCCTTTTAACCATAACTCTGGCTATTATTCTAATCCTTCTTTAAACCGCCCGAACAGTCCCACGACTTAAGCCCCGTGTAAGCTCCAACACTACAAATAATGTTAAAAGCAATACTCAAGCGCAAATAACTAACATCATACCCCCAAAAGAGTACATCATAGCTACCCCTCCAACGTCCCCTCGTAGCATAGAGAACTCCTTTAACCCATCAATAATTACTCAAGAACCCTCATATCACCCCCCTCAAAATATCCCAGCTATTAAACTCACCCCAACCAAATAAACTAAAACATAACCAATAACCGAACGACTCCCTCAAGCCTCCGGGAAAGGCTCAGCAGCCAAAGCTGCAGAATAAGCAAATACTACAAGCATTCCCCCTAAATAAATTAAAAAAAGAACAAGAGATAAGAAAGATCCCCCACAACTAACAAGCACTCCGCACCCGACCCCCGCTGCAACAACCAAACCTAGGGCAGCAAAATATGGTGTCGGATTAGAAGCAACAGCAATTAAACCCACAATTAAAACTAGCAGTGATAAAAACACAAAATACGTCATAATTCCTGCTCGGACTTTAACCGAAACCTATGATTTGAAGAACCACCGTTGTTTTTCAACTACAAGAACTAATGGCAAGCCTACGAAAAACCCACCCGCTAATAAAAATCGCTAATCATGCACTAGTTGATCTCCCAACACCATCTAATATTTCAGCTCTTTGAAATTTCGGCTCCCTCCTAGGATTATGCTTAATTACCCAAATCCTAACAGGATTATTTCTAGCTATACATTACACCTCTGATATTTCCACTGCATTTTCATCAGTAGCCCACATCTGCCGGGACGTTAATTACGGCTGACTAATCCGAAGCTTACATGCCAACGGAGCATCATTCTTCTTTATCTGTATTTACATACACATTGCACGAGGCCTCTATTATGGCTCTTACCTTTATAAAGAGACCTGAAATATCGGTGTTGTTCTACTTCTCCTGGTGATAGCAACAGCCTTTGTAGGTTATGTCCTTCCCTGAGGACAAATGTCCTTCTGAGGTGCTACAGTTATTACAAACCTAATATCAGCAGTCCCTTATATAGGTGATACCCTTGTTCAATGAATCTGAGGTGGCTTCTCAGTAGATAACGCAACTCTCACACGATTCTTCGCTTTCCACTTCCTTCTACCCTTTCTCATCGCCGGCGCAACCCTCCTACATCTACTCTTTTTACACGAAACGGGGTCTAACAACCCGGCCGGATTAAATTCCGACGCAGATAAAATTTCTTTTCACCCATACTTCTCATATAAAGACCTCCTTGGCTTCGTAGTAATATTATTAGCACTTACATCCTTAGCATTATTTTCCCCAAACTTACTAGGGGACCCAGATAACTTCACCCCAGCAAACCCGCTAATTACTCCTCCACATATTCAGCCAGAATGATATTTTCTATTTGCCTATGCCATTCTTCGATCCATTCCAAATAAACTAGGAGGGGTCCTTGCACTATTATTCAGCATTCTAGTACTAATAGTTGTGCCAATTCTACACACCTCAAAACAACGAGGACTAACCTTTCGTCCAATAACCCAGTTTCTCTTTTGAACTTTAGTAGCAGATATACTCATCTTGACATGAATTGGTGGCATACCTGTAGAACACCCATATGTCATTATTGGTCAGGTTGCATCAACCCTATATTTTGCACTCTTTCTTATTCTCGTGCCTCTAGCAGGATGAGTAGAAAATAAAGCACTGAAATGAGCTTGCCCTAGTAGCTTAGCTTAAAAGCATCGGTCTTGTAATCCGAAGATCGAGGGTTAAATCCCCTCCTAGCGCCCAAAAGAAGGAGATTTTAACTCCCACCCCTGGCTCCCAAAGCCAGGATTCTAAATTAAACTATCTTCTGATAGTACCCTACAGGGTAATTACATATATGCATATATGCATATGTGTTGTGTTAGTACATATATATGTATTATCACCATTAATTTATTTTAACCTAAAAGCAAGTACTAACGTTCAAGACGTACATGAAGCAAAACGTTAAAACTCATAAATAATTTATTTTAACCTGGGAAATAGATTATTCCCCTAGATATGGCACTCAAATCTTTCCTTGAAATACCCAACTACGATTTCATGAGACAATCTTAATGTAGTAAGAGCCCACCAACCTTATTATGTAAGGCATATTACCCATGATAGAACCAGGGACACAATATGTGGGGGTAGCACACTGTGAACTATTCCTTGCATCTGGTTCCTATTTCAGGTACATACTTTTAAAACTCCACCTCCGGTGAATTATACTTGCATCTGATTAATGGTGGAATTACATACTCCTCGTTACCCAACATGCCGGGCGTTCATGTAGATGCATAGGGGTTCTCTTTTTTGGTAGCCTTTCAATTACATTTCAAAGTGCAGGCTCAATTAATATATCAAGGTTGTACATTTCCTTGCATGAATTAAATATCATTCATCATTGAAAGACATAACTTAAGAATTACATTTTACTCTATCAAGTGCATAACATATTTATCTTTCTTCAATTAACCCTGATATAGATGTCCCCCCTTTTGGCTTACGCGCGTCAAACCCCCCTACCCCCCAACGCTCAGCGAATCCTGTTATCCTTGTCAAACCCCGAAACCAAGGAAGGCCCGAGAGCGCGCGAACTAACAAGTTGAGTTACGGTTAGCCATCCGCGTTATATATATATATATATATATATATCATCAATTCATTGGAAAACTTGCCCAAATTTTAGCCTAAAAATCTCTATTGAATTTAATAACAATTTCTCAATGCTAAAAAATCCAATGTATTTTATT